TATATGTATTACATTTATGTATTAAAATACAGAGCTCAACAAGGAGGATTTTCAATGCGAGATCTAAAAACATATCTCTCTGTGGCACCGGTATTAAGTACTCTATGGTTCGGATCTTTAGCAGGCCTATTGATAGAAATCAATCGTTTTTTCCCGGATGCGTTGACATTCCCCTTTTTTTCTTTTTAGTTATTGACATGGGAGGGGGGTAAGGAAGATTAGGGAGAGAATTCACTATCTGTGACTAATCCTTCTTCCCCTCCTTTCTCTTTTTTATTCGCAAATAAAAAAGTGGATTCACTTTCAGTCAAAAAAAAGCGGGAATGAAAAGATCGGTTTAGGGAAACGGTCTTATACAAGATACTTGATTGAAATATTCTACTGTGATTCGAAATCTATTTATAAATATTTGGATTCCTTTTTTGATTCCTTAGAGTTTATTTACTATTTCTTTATTACTTACAACGAAATCTTTTTTCTTGTATTTTGTATTATAAATTCCTTTTTGTCCTTTCTCTTCGCTTCCGGTCGAAAATATAAGAGTAATAACAAATACAAAGGAGGTTCATGGCCAAGGGTAAAGATGTTCGAGTTAGAGTTATTTTGGAATGTACTAGTTGTGTCCGAAAGAATCTTAATAAAAAATCAAGGGGTATTTCCAGATATATTACTCAAAAGAATCGACACAATACGCCTAGTCGATTGGAATTAAGAAAATTTTGTCCCTATTGTCATAAACATACAATTCATGGAGAAATAAAAAAATAAATCAAATAGAACGAAGGCTTATCTATGAAGGAACAAGACAAAAGAACATACATTCTTGATAGAGATTTCTATATCTAGATATAATTTATATATATATACATATATTTATATTAGATATATGTTATCTCTAATTAATAGATCTAGATATCGATAGAAATAGAATATAGATTATTAGATATCTTTATCTATAAATAATTTAAATTAGATAAAAATCAAAAAATTGAATATTTAGTCGAAAGATAAATAATAAAAAGATTATTATTCTATATATTATATAGATAGATAGAAATAGAAAATATCTTCTAAATAAGCCCTGTATGTAAGTTAATATATAAAATATAAATAAAAAAAATCCTATTTGGTAAAAAAAAGAATTCGAATTAATAAAAATGAATCATAACATAATAAATAGGATTTGCGTTACGTTATAAGTATAATTAGCATATTCGAATTCTATTTATTAGAAAGACAAATCAATATAATATAAAATAAAGAATAAAAAAGAAACTAAAAAACCATGGATAAATCCAAGCGACCCTTTCTTAAATCTAAGCGATCATTTCGCAGACGTTTGCCCCCGATTGGATCGGGGGATCAAATTGATTATAGAAACATGAGTTTAATTAGTCGATTTATTAGTGAACAAGGAAAAATATTATCTAGGCGAGTGAATAGATTGACCTTGAAACAACAACGATTAATTACTATTGCTATAAAACAAGCTCGTATTTTATCTTCGTTACCTTTTCTTAATAATGAAAAACAATTTGAAAGAGCCGAGTCGATCGCTAGAACTACGGGTTTTAGAACCAAAATGAAATAGGCTTACTCTTTATTAAATTGAATCCAAATTCTAATCGGAACTCCAACCCAGATGGATGTTTTTTTCGAAATCGCAAAATCCTAGAATCCTGTCGTGTTGTAAAAAAAAATCATGGAGAATCAATATTTTTTTTATTGAATTAATGAATTCAATGGGCTCTGACTAAATTCTCGTATTTTATTAGACTATTTTCTACTTTATATTCCCGGAGTTCATTCTCCGGGGAACTTTTTTAAATCATTTCGGGGGATTCTTTCCAATCTTCTTTTTTTAGGATCTCATTGGAAATCATATGAAGACATTTATTATTTAATATAGCTATTTGTGCAAGTATTTTACGATTAAGAAGCAACTTTCTCTTGTACAGATCATTTATAAATATACTATACTTATAGTATATATCCTTTTCGCGAATTACTGCGTTTATCCGAGTGATCCACAAACGACGAAAATCTCGCTTTTGCCGATTTCTATCCCGATGAGCCGAAACCAAAGCTCTTATTTTCTGTTGAACAATAGTTCGAGTAAGTCTTGAATGAGCCCCCTGAAAGCTTGATGCAAATAAACGAATTTTTTTTCTACGTCTTCGAGCTATATATCCGCGTTTAACTCTGGTCATTTAATAAATTAAACTTTTATGAATAACTAATCGATTTTTTTTTTGTGAGTTATTCTTTTCTCCGTTCCTGGTCTATGAATAACAAAACTTATTTTTCCAATGTATAAAAAAAAATTCCAATGGCTTTTGCTACTATAACCTTCCTGGCCACAATTTTTTCTTTTTCTAGGCTCAAAACGAAAAATTTCATTGATATTAGGTGTCAGATGAATAAATAAATAGTGGGTTCCTTCGTTTCTATGGTTACTTATTAAACGGTGAGGTCCTCTCTATACACCGGAGCTCTTTACTTCATTTGGTCAATCTTATTGGTAACTTGTACAGTTCAAACTCTTTGGCTCTACCCATGAATTATCTAGTAATAGGTCTTTCACAATGAGATCTCCCTATACAGTAACGGTATTTCATTTTGAAGGTTAGCTCTGGATAGCTGACCCTGTTAGTCCGTTTTGTTTTGCAAGAATGGGAGCATAATATTTTTGTTTGACAAAGAAATAGGATTTATCCCGCTTAATGGATAACATTTGCTACCAATGGGATATTGCTTCTTATCTTAAATGGAGCTGATTGGATTTACACCAAGAGAAACCATAAATTTCATACCCAATAGCCAATAAATGATAGATTTTTTTTAGATAGTGATTGGAGTTCTTCCATTTTATCTTATTCATTGGGTATTGATTATTGAGACTGAAAAATTATTTGTTTTTTGTTCCAGCTCATAATCTGAACGAGTCACACATACACCCTAGTACATGTTCCTCGACGCTGAGGACACCCCCGCAGGGCGGGGGATTTCGTTACATTTCGGATTGGCTGTCTTGCGTTTCTAATAAGTTGTTTAATAGTTGGCATGCTGAATTATTTATTACATAATGGACTGGTTTAGATCAATCCTAACCAGATGATTATGAATCATATCGAATTAATTTAATATTTTTTAGAATATGAAACCCAGTATAAGAAAAAAAACTCTCAACTTAAATCGTGGATTTAACCATTTTCATTGTTATTCAACCGCTACAAGATCGACAATTCCATGAGCTTGGGCTTCTGTTGCTGACATGAAAATATCCCTTTCCATATCTTCGGATACAACCCATAAAGGTTTGCCCGTTCTTTGTACATAAACCCTTGTGAGGGTTTCGCGTAGTTTCAATAGTTCTTCCGCTTCCAGGACAAATTCTCCTGTTTGTGCCTCATAAAAAGAACTAGCAGGTTGATGAATCATTACCCTGATGTATAGAACATAAAAACGATTCTTTTCTCTTCGCCTCATTATCCATGCGAGAGAAAAGCAAAAGAAAAAAGGATATAATTGAGCAACCGTACGTGCATATCATATTTTGCGCATTGCATACGGCTCTACAATGGGATTTACTTTTCTCTTCCATTTAGGTAAGAGCAAAGTAGGATCGATCAGATCCAGATTAAGTAAATTATCCAATTACCACCCTTCTTTTTTTTGTAGGAATTCAAAAATACTATGATGGCTCCGTTGCTTTATCTATTAATCTCGTATGTAATTCAGCAATCCCAAAGTTTCTTTTTGATCCGAAAACAAAGAAGAAAAAAGAATTTTGTTTTACTCTTTCAAACATAAATTGAAAAGGAAGAGCCTTTTGGTATGAAAACAAAAAGTTTGTGACGCTGAAACGGACTCCTGATAAATCAAATCAGAAATACCCTTTAATCTCATACTACTCTCTCGATACATAATCTAATTTTTAGAAAAAAAAAAATACAAAATTTTATCATATCGAATTCAAAGTGCCATGCTATTATTACTTAATATTCATTTCATATTTTATATGGCGAAGCGAAGGCATAGTCTTATTTTTTTTCTCAAATAAAAAACTCATTGGCGCCAAGCGTGAGGGAATGCTAAACGTTTGGTAATTTCTCCTCCGACCAGAATAAAAGATCCCATTGAAGCGGCTAATCCCATGCATATTGTATGTACATCGGGTCGCACAAATTGCATAGTATCATAAATAGCTACTCCAGGTATTACCCATCCGCCAGGAGAATTTATAAACAAATACAAATCCTCGGTATCATCCTCGATACTGAGATATACCATAAGACCAATAAGTTGATTTGAGATCTCGCTATCAACCTCTTGGCCTAAAAAAAGTAATCTTTCTCGATAAAGTCGGTTGATTAGGGTTAATTCTTATCCCTTAAGAACCGTACATGCATCTTTTGATGCATACGGTTCAAAATCAAATGTTAAAATGAAAAAAATCAATGTGTAGATTCCGGCCCTCTTTCTTTTTTCATAGCAGTTCTTTCTATTTATAACTTTTAATGATAATGAAAGGGCTTTTTATTCTATTTTTAAATCCTAGTAATAATAAATAGTATAATAAAAAAGAATTCACTAAACTTATCGAACTAACTTCTCATTGATGTAGTTTTTCATCGAGATCAAATCCAAATCTCGAGGTCATTTTCTTGTTCTTGAATGGGCCTATTTAATTCTTTTAGGTTTTTGCTCTACTCCGGGTAAAAATGGGACCGATTTCGATTTGTACATATAGGACAAATACTTCTAATACCACCTTTTTACTCTTGAATTCATTGCACGTTTTTCAGCCAAATTTAGTATTTAACGTATTCATCATCTTTTTTTATTGGAATGATTCAGGTTTAGATCTTTACTTATATCTATTCTCTTTATAATTTCAATAGTAATAATAAAGAATTTAGCCTATAAGCAATAATCATTGATATATTTATTATTAATTGGGATTTTTAAAAACGGAGCCTGGATACTTCAATTTATTGGTCCAACCAAGCCAACCATAAATTATTCTAATTTTAGAATATGAATTCCCCTAAAATTCAAAAATGAATCTGATTGCACTTCACGCTCCAAATTTTTCATGATTCAATCTATCTTTTTTGGGCGAAGGGAAGGATATCTCGATCGGGAGAGAGAACGGGGAAATCCCATATGACCCAATCGATCTGACAAGTCGCACTATACGTCAACCCAAGATGCATCTTCCTCTCCAGGACTTCGGAAGGGTACTTTTGGAACACCAATAGGCATTAACTAAAATAAAAAATAATTAAGTACTCTATTTCACTTTGATGTGGAAACGTAATAAAGAATTAATAAAGAATGGGGTTATTGTCTTCATAATATCAACCTTTATGAGATTTTTTGAATCGATTCGAAAAGTTCATAAAAGGAGACAAAATGAATAAAAGAAAATTTTTACGAATATAACTTTCTAATGATGAACAAGTATGAAAGCCTTAACTCATATAAAATAGTATCAACCTCCCCATTGCGTATTGGTACTTATCGGGTATAGAATAGATCTGCTTCTCTTTCTTCCTACAAATAGAAATTTTCCATTATTACCAACAGAATAGAATTCAGATTAATCATTGTTCCATGGGTTATTTCGGAACAAAGGTTCATTCCATAGCCAGAATTTTTTCCAATGCAATAAAGTTACATAGTGTCTATTTTTCTTTGATAAAGGGGTATTTACATGGGTTTGCCTTGGTATCGTGTTCATACTGTTGTATTGAATGATCCTGGTCGGTTGATTTCTGTCCATATAATGCATACAGCTTTGGTTGCTGGTTGGGCCGGTTCGATGGCTCTATATGAGTTAGCAGTTTTTGATCCCTCTGATCCCGTTCTTGATCCAATGTGGAGACAGGGTATGTTTGTTATACCTTTCATGACTCGTTTAGGAATAACCAATTCATGGGGCGGTTGGAGTATTACAGGAGGGACTATAACAGATCCTGGTATTTGGAGTTACGAAGGTGTAGCCGGAGCACATATTGTGTTTTCTGGTTTGTGCTTTTTGGCAGCTATTTGGCATTGGGTTTATTGGGACTTAGAAATCTTTTCTGATGAACGTACAGGAAAACCTTCTTTGGATTTGCCTAAGATTTTTGGAATTCATCTATTTCTTTCTGGGGTAGCTTGTTTTGGTTTTGGCGCGTTTCATGTAACAGGCTTGTATGGTCCTGGAATATGGGTGTCCGATCCTTATGGATTAACCGGAAAAGTACAATCTGTAAATCCAGCATGGGGTGTAGAAGGTTTTGATCCTTTTGTTCCGGGGGGAATCGCCTCTCATCATATTGCAGCAGGCACATTGGGTATATTAGCAGGCCTATTCCATCTTAGTGTCCGTCCGCCCCAACGTCTATATAAAGGCTTACGTATGGGCAATATTGAAACTGTCCTTTCCAGCAGTATCGCTGCTGTCTTTTTTGCAGCTTTTGTTGTTGCCGGAACTATGTGGTATGGTTCCGCAACTACCCCGATCGAATTATTTGGTCCCACTCGTTATCAATGGGATCAGGGATACTTTCAGCAAGAAATATATCGAAGAGTTAGTGCTGGACTAGGCGAAAATCAAAGTTTATCAGAAGCTTGGGCTAAAATTCCTGAAAAATTAGCGTTTTATGATTATATTGGGAATAATCCGGCAAAAGGAGGATTATTCAGAGCGGGTTCAATGGATAACGGAGATGGAATAGCTGTTGGATGGTTAGGACACCCTATATTTCGAGATAAAGAAGGGCGCGAACTCTTTGTACGTCGTATGCCTACCTTTTTTGAAACATTTCCTGTTGTTTTGATAGATGGAGACGGAATTGTTCGAGCCGACGTTCCTTTTAGAAGAGCCGAATCAAAGTATAGCGTGGAACAAGTAGGTGTAACTGTTGAGTTCTATGGTGGCGAACTCAATGGGGTCAGTTATAGTGATCCTGCTACTGTGAAAAAATATGCTAGACGTGCTCAATTGGGTGAAATTTTTGAATTAGATCGTGCTACTTTGAAATCTGATGGTGTTTTTCGTAGTAGTCCAAGGGGTTGGTTTACTTTTGGACATGCTTCCTTTGCCCTACTCTTCTTCTTCGGACACATCTGGCATGGATCTAGAACCTTGTTCAGAGATGTTTTTGCCGGTATTGACCCAGATTTGGATGCTCAAGTAGAATTTGGAGCATTCCAAAAACTTGGAGATCCAACTACAAGAAGACAAACAGTCTGATACTGATACAACATTGCTTTCGTATTTTTCGCCTTTTTTTCATTTTTGAATTTTACCTCGGATACCTGATCAATTTTGATTTGAATCAGTGCCTTTTTTTTTATTGGGTAGATAATCTCATATAAACAGGTATGGAAGCTATAATTGTAAACCACGACGAATATATGGAAGCATTGGTTTATACATTTCTATTAGTCTCAACTCTAGGGATAATCTTTTTCGCTATTTTTTTTCGAGAACCGCCGAAAGTTCCA